GTTCATATTAAATTCTTAGCTAATAGCTAAGATCCGGTAGTTTCTTGAATTCCTATACATTATTTCTGTTATGTGAGCCCGCTTAGCTCAGAGGTTAGAGCATCGCATTTGTAATGCGATGGTCATCGGTTCGATTCCGATAGCCGGCTTTTTTCTCTATCGATTTTTTCCATGATTGGTAATCTTTCCTCTCCCTTTCTCCAAACATTGAGTCACTAATCTATTATGTCGTGATAACTTGTAACTATGAAAAAAAGTTGATTAGAGCAATTAGATCTATATAGAACAAATCATAAAACAGAGCCTTAATTTCCTATATATACAAAAAATCCGGATATTGACACAATTCATTTCATTCTACTTTGTAATACTTCAGTAGATTTAGCTTTGCTTTGTTTATCCTTTAGTTTAGTTCAGTCTTAATTTCGATTTCTTCTGTAAAATGAAATTTCAATAAAATAAAAAGGAGTCTTTATGTCTCGTTACCGAGGACCTCGTTTCAAAAAAATACGCCGTCTGGGGACTTTACCGGGATTAACTAGTAAAAGACCTAGATCCGGAAGTGATCTTAAAAACCCATTGCGTTCCGTGAAAAGATCGCAATATCGTATTCGTCTAGAAGAAAAGCAGAAATTGCGTTTTCATTATGGTCTGACAGAGCGACAATTACTTAGATATGTGCATATCGCTGGAAAAGCCAAAGGGTCAACAGGCCAGGTTTTACTACAACTACTTGAGATGCGTTTGGATAATATCCTTTTTCGATTGGGTATGGCTTCGACCATTCCTGGAGCCAGGCAATTAGTTAACCATAGACATATTTTAGTTAATGGTCGTATAGTGGATATACCAAGTTATCGCTGCAAACCTCGAGATATTATTACTACGAAGGATAAACAAAGATCGAAAGCTCTGATTCAAAATTATATTGCTTCCTCCCCTCACGAGGAATTGCCAAACCATTTGACTATTGACTCATTCCAATATAAAGGATTAGTAAATCAAATAATAGATAGTAAATGGATCGGTTTAAAAATAAATGAGTTGTTAGTCGTAGAATATTATTCCCGTCAGACTTGAACCTAACGAACATAACAAAGAAAGGGAAAGGGGGTTCAAACAATTATGTCCTCTTTTCAACGAAGTAAATAGATCTAAGGGCCTTGAATCCACATTTTTCTCATTCACCTATCGCAAATTAATCCGCAGTAGGATTTTTTTTTCTTTTTTGCTCTTTTTCCGCGATATTCGTATTTTACGTACTCGTACGGAAGAAATGTAATTAGGAATGGAGATTCTCTATCAAAAAACAAAAAGCTGTTGGAATAATGATATTAATTGTTATTTGATTTGATATATTGCGGTCGGTAACGCTGGTGAATTAACAGAAACGGAAAGAGAGGGATTCGAACCCTCGGTAAACAAAAAGCCTACATAGCAGTTCCAATGCTACGCCTTGAACCACTCGGCCATCTCCCCTACATAATCTTATTATTGACCAGAAACCGAGTGAATAGCGAGTTATTCATATTATTTTATTGCAGTACAGGCACGACCAATCAACGGCTTCATAGAAATAAAAAATGCCTTTCAAATTTGATATTTATCAACAACAACTTCTCTTATCATCTACCCCATAGATCCATTACAAATTCATGAATCGTACCATGGATTTTTCTATTTCATTTCAATTGTATAATGTCCATCCCTTTTCCCTCTTGGGATCATAACCAAATCCAAATTTCTCGAGTTTAAGTTATAAGAATCTATAGTAAAATAAAGTTCTTAGTTATTCAACTTAGATGAAATGAAGTAATAGCTCCGCTCATTTGTACGAAATTTATATGAAATTCAATCTGATTCAAAAGTCTCTTATCTCTCTTTGTCTGATAAAGGGTACAATTTGAGCGGAAGGTACACATCTTTTTTTTAGAATTTTTCTGTTTTTATGTTATTTTGTACTGTACAATTCCCCTGTTTGTGGGAGCATTTACCCCGAAGGAGTAATGAGAAGAATTATAGAATGGATTGCGAATTATGCCTAGATCTCGGATAAATGGAAATTTTATTGATAAGACCTCCTCAATTATAGCCAATATTTTATTACGAATAATTCCGACAACTTCAGGAGAAAAAAAGGCATTTACCTATTACAGAGATGGTGTGATTTGATTCTTTTTTCTTGTTTTTTTTTTCCCTCACTTCCGTCTTACGAGAAAAAGACGCGGTTCGGAATAGAAAGAACCAAATTATTGAAATAAAGCTACGCTTAGTGAAGGTAAAGTTTGGAGATAGAACAACTCCTTCTGTCGTGTATCCTCGATTGATCCAGCCTCAGATACTTTAATTGTCAGTTGTCGATTTTAGTATTGAACGAAAGGATACATCTATAGGTTCTGTATTGCGGGTCAATCCTACTCCACTAATACCAATAGGCGGCATAGGGGAAAAAGCACTACACTAGGAATCAACAACACGAAAACCTTGTTATAAATTACCC